TTCCTCTACAAACAATTCGGGCAAAAATTGATTATTGTGGCTATACCGTTCGAACTATCTATGGGGTATTGGGTATCAAAATTTGGATATTTATAGACGAAGAATAAGAAGCCTTTACTTGACTTGCCTTTCTGTTTGGTTTTAACGATAGAAAAAAGAATGCCAACTTTGTTCATTCTTTTTTCCATCCAATCAATTCTAATTTTTAATCCCATAAGGTTTAATAAAAATTCGATTGACCCTTTGATATAATTGCTATGCTTAGTGTGTGACTCGGCGGTTTTTGTTAAAATTAAGACTAAAAAAACGAAATAACACATAGTAACAAGTATAAACGAATAACTATAGAACTAATAACCAACCCATCGTATCACATTATCTGGATCCAAAGAAGCAGTCAAGATATACTATTTTAGTCCTATCATTGTAGCAACTGAATTTTTTTTGGCATAAACGATTTCTTGTCAAAAAATAAAGATAAGGATGCGGATAAATGGAAAGATGAGAGAAAGAAAAAAAAAAAAATGAATCTAATATAAAATATAAAAGCGATATAATTCCAATATGTAAGGTTCTTGAAATAGCTCATAAAAGAAAATGTAATTAAAGCATCAATACAGATTCATACAAAATTGGATGAGATATAGAATAAAATAAGAGCTTAGAGCCAAAAACAACTAAGGGGGTTGGCTCAAGAACAAATTTCATTAAGAGCTCCGTTCGTTGTAGAATTCAGACCTAACCATTAATCAAGAGGCGATGGGAACGACAGAACCCGTGAATACATAAGATTCAATTAAAAATGAATTCAGACAATTTATTGGGAAGGATGGCGGAACGAACCAAAGACCAATTCATATATTCTGAAAAATGATAAGCTAATTTTACAGCTGAAATAGATATTGAAAGAGTAAATATTCGCCCGCGAAAATTCTTTTTTTTTTTGAATTCCTCGTATTTTGACAATCCAATATGATAATTATAAAAAAAAAGGGGAATAAAATAGATATTTTATATTTAGTTCTATACCCCCCAAAAAAATATCTAGCAAAATAGAAGAGTCCAAAAGAATTAAAAGAATTTATTAATTAAGTGTATTATATTATTCCATGTATATCTTAATTATATAAAAATATAACAGGCATTTTTAATTTAATTTCCTTTTTTTCATTCGCGAGGAGCCGGATGAGAAGAAACTCTCACGTCCGGTTCTGTAGTAGAGATGGAATTTCAAAAAACCATCAACTATAACCCCAAAAGAACTAGATTCCGTAAACAACATCGAGGAAGAATGAAGGGAATATCTTATCGGGGTAATCGTATTTGTTTCGGAAGATATGCTCTTCAAGCACTTGAACCTGCTTGGATCACATCTAAACAAATAGAAGCAGGGCGGCGAGCAATGACACGAAATGCACGCCGCGGTGGAAAAATATGGGTACGTATATTTCCCGACAAACCCGTTACAGTAAGACCTGCCGAAACCCGTATGGGTTCAGGGAAAGGATCTCCCGAATATTGGGTAGCTGTTGTCAAACCCGGTCGAATACTTTATGAAATAAGCGGAGTAGCAGAAAATATAGCCCGAAGGGCTATGGCAATAGCGGCATCGAAAATGCCTATACAAACTCAATTCATTATTTCCGGATAAGAATATAAAACGAAAGGAAACGTATCTTTTAGATAAAACCAAGTAGAATTTATTTTGGACAATTGGCCAAACAGTATTTCTTTTTCTTTTTCACCCTTTAGCATTTATTTTTGCATTGAAATAACAGATAAAAAAAAGAAATATGATTCAACCTCAGACCCATTTGAATGTAGCAGACAACAGCGGGGCTCGAGAATTGATGTGTATTCGAATCATAGGAGCTAGCAATCGTCAATATGCTCGTATTGGTGATGTTATTGTTGCTGTGATCAAAGAAGCAATACCCAATACGCCCTTAGAAAGATCAGAAGTGATTAGAGCTGTAATTGTACGTACCTGTAAAGAACTCAAACGAAATAACGGTATGATAATACGATATGATGACAATGCTGCAGTTATCATTGATCAAGAAGGAAATCCAAAAGGGACTCGCATTTTTGGTGCGATTGCCCGGGAATTGAGACAAAAATTTACTAAAATAGTTTCATTAGCTCCTGAGGTATTATAAGAGGGTATTTCAATGAAGTATGAATTATAAATATAATAGATTGTGTATCACGTATATACCTTTCATTTTCAAATTTTTCATTTTTTTTTTTTGAATTAATTTTAATTAATAAAGAATTACTAATAAAAATAAAAAGGCATGTTGATTATATCAAATTTTTGGGGCACCACAGATTTTAGCTCATCATGGGTAGGGACACTATTGCTGATATAATAACCTCTATACGAAATGCTGACATGAATAGAAAAGGAATGGTTCGAATAGTATCTACTAACATCACCGAAAACATTGTTAAAATACTTTTACGAGAAGGCTTTATCGAAAATGCGAGAAAACATCAAGAAAGAAAGAAATCTTTTTTGGTTTTAACTCTGCGACATAGAAGAAATAAGAAAGGACCTTATAGAAATACTTTCTATTTAAAAAGGATCAGTCGACCTGGTCTACGAATCTATTCTAACTATCAACGAATTCCTAGAATTTTAGGTGGAATGGGGATTGTAATTCTTTCTACCTCGAGAGGTATAATGACGGATCGAGAAGCTAGACTAGAAGGAATTGGCGGAGAAATCTTATGTTATATCTGGTAATCCCTATAATATCCGAATTGGATCCAACATTTCCTATTTGTAAACAAAAAAAGATAAAGGACGGCTTGTCTAATATCACCCCTCTATTAGTTAACACTTTTAGGGGGTTTTACCTGGAATGAAAGAACAAAAATGGATTCATGAGGGTTTGATTACTGAATCACTTCCTATATGGTATGTTCTGGGTTCTTTTAGATAATGAAAATCTGATTCTAGGTTATGTTTCAGGAAGGATACGACGCAGTTCTATACGAATTCTACCAGGAGATAGAGTTAAGATTGAAGTAAGCCGTTATGATTCAACCAGAGGTCGTATAATTTATAGACTCCGCAACAAAGATTCGAATGATTAGGTAGTTTTTTCAACTTCAACACTCCTTCCTATAAGAATAGGATTCAAGGTTCAAAATATCAAGAAACTTATTTTCTTCCAAGAAATAGATTCAACCAAGGAATAACAAATATGAAAATAAGAGCTTCTGTTCGTCAAATTTGTGAAAAATGTCGACTGATCCGCAGACGGGGACGAATTATAGTAATTTGTTCTAACCCAAAACATAAACAACGGCAAGGATAATCATTCTACTTTCTACTATAACTATATACTAAAGAAACATAAACTATATACTAAATACTAAAAAAACTTTCTAAAATAATTGCTAAAAGATTTCATTGATGTAAAAAAAAAAACGAAAGATTTGTTTTGACATGAAATGGATATATCCATATATCTTTGACTCCTATTTATGAGACGATAAAATATGGCAAAACCTATACCAAAAGTTGGTTCACGTAGAAATGGACGTATTAGCTCACGTAAAAGTGCACGTAAAATACCAAAAGGTGTTATTCATGTTCAAGCAAGTTTCAATAATACCATTGTGACTGTTACAGATGTACGAGGTCGCGTGGTTTCTTGGGCTTCTGCCGGTACTTGTGGATTCAGGGGTACAAAAAGAGGGACACCATTTGCGGCTCAAACCGCGGTAGGGAATGCTGTTCGTACAGTAGTCGAGCAGGGTATGCAACGAGCAGAAGTCATGATAAAGGGTCCTGGTCTCGGAAGAGATGCAGCATTACGGGCTATTCGTAGAAGCGGTATACTATTAAGTTTTGTACGAGACGTAACTCCTATGCCACATAATGGCTGTAGACCTCCTAAAAAAAGACGCGTGTAGAAATAAGAATTGAAGGGATTTCAAGAGAAATAAATGATTCAAAGATATGATCAATTTTGTAAAATATTACTATGGTTCGAGAGAAAATAAGAGTATCTACTCGGACACTGCAGTGGAAGTGTGTTGAATCAAGAACAGATAGTAAATGTCTTTATTATGGGCGCTTTATTCTATCGCCACTTATGAAAGGTCAAGCTGATACAATAGGCATTGCGATACGAAGAGCGTTACTTGGCGAAATAGAAGGAACATGTATCACACGTGCAAAATTTGAGAAAATACCACACGAATACTCTACCATAGTGGGTATTCAAGAATCAGTACACGAAATTTTAATGAATTTGAAAGAAATAGTATTGAGAAGTAATTTATATGGAACTTGCGAGGCGTATATTTGCGTTAGGGGCCCAAGACATGTAACTGCTCAAGATCTCATCTTGCCACCTTATGTAGAAATAATTGATAATACACAACATATAGCTACCTTGATGGAACCTATTGATTTTTGTATTGGATTACAACTCGAGAGAAATCGAGGATATCAAATAAAAGAGCCAAATAACTTTCAAGACGGAAGTTATCCTATAGATGCTCTATTCATGCCTGTTCGAAACGTGAATCATAGTATTCATTCTTATGGAAATGGGAATGAAAAACAAGAGATACTTTTTCTCGAGATATGGACAAATGGCAGTTTAACTCCGAAAGAAGCACTTTATGAAGCCTCCCGGAATTTAATTGATTTATTTATTCCTTTTCTACACGCAGAAGAAGAAAACTTCCATTTAGAGGACAATCAATACAAAGTTTCTTTACCCCTTTTTACCTTTCACAATAGATTGGCTGAAATAAGGAAAAAAAAAAAAAAAATATCATTGAAATATATTTTTATTGACCAATTAAAATTGCCGCCTAGGATCTACAATTGCCTCAAAAAATCCAATATCCATACATTATTGGACCTTTTGAATAAGAGTCAAGAAGATCTTATTAAAATAGAACATTTTCGTACAGAAGACATAAAACAAATATTTAGCACTCTGGAAAAGCATTTGGTAATTGATTTAAAAAAT